TACTTCATCAGATGATTGTACCCCGAAGGTGGTAGTTTATCGAAAAGAATGAAAAAAAAAAAAACGCAAAATAAAGGAATTTTTGATTGGATTAGAAAGATTCGGTATGGATAAAAGATCTTCCTATGTTATACTATTCAATTCTGGACGATGAATCGATTTGATAGCTCAGTTATTCACGATATTGAGCCGATTCAATATCATTATCATCATCGAGATTTAATTCATCCCATTGAATTTACAGGCGTAAGATTTATCATCTCTATGGGATTAAATCCCGAGTTATTGTGAAGTAAAAAAAAAAGAAAGATGAGATTATGGAAGTAAATATTCTTGCATTTATTGCTACTGCACTGTTCATTCTAGTCCCTACTGCTTTTTTACTTATCATATATGTAAAAACAGTCAGTCAAAATAATTAATTTGAATAAAACTTGACTTTGGAGTTCTTAGTAAGGATTCCCCTTTTTCGTCTTAAATGAAATGAGCAGACTAGAATCAGCAGTATTCTATGAGATCCGATAGTATGGTAGAAAGAAATAGATAACTCTTTCTACCATACTATACTATTTATTTTATTAGTGTTATTTAATGTCTAAAAATGTACTCTATAAAGATAGAGGTTTAATATAGATCAATCGAAAATCAAATCAACGAAGGAAAAAGGCTATGGGCATATATTAATTTAATAAAAGGAATCTTTTATTTTTCATTATTAGTATTAGATAGTTAAAAAAGCTAACTCAATTTCGTAGTACCCTTAGAGTCCACTTCTTCCCCATACTACGAGTGAAAGGGAAAATGTAAAGACTACCATTAAAGCAGCCCAAGCGAGACTTACTATATCCATGTGATTTGTGTCCCCTATCTCTATGAATATGAAGGAATTATTCCATTATTGCTCACTAATAATAGTGGAATCACTGGTGCAGAGTCAAAAAAAGGGGGGGTGTTCTGGACCAACACTATCGATTAACTAATCCAATAAACCCACATATTCTTAAATATGATTTCTAGTAGAATCGGGAAACATTAAGCCCAAGCAAAATAACAACAGGTAGTGACACCCTTCCAAGTATCGAGGGAATGTTACTAATAGAACGTCTAGGATAATCAAACCTAGTGTTTCTTTTTTTGTCCTTGCTAAAGAAAAGGAAAAAAAAATATTGAGTTCATACGGATCGCTATCTATCACATACCTCGATTTCCCATTTGATCTAATCCTTACCCTCTCCTGATTGTGTCTTTGAAACAATCGTAAAATAGACTATTCTTTTCTTGACTAGGGTTACCAAACAGAAATTTTTTATTTTTGCACTTTTATATAAAAATAAATATATAAAAAAGCTCCAATCTAATTCAAGGCCTAGTTTAGTAGACACTACATTAATAGTGGTAAGGGGTATCAAGACTTACCGATTCCCTTACACTACTCTAACTTTTGGTGAATCCTTGACTCAAGGATTTACAGCCCTCTACGAATGTTTAAAATAAAAGAAGTCTCAAGGGCCACCTCCCCCTGGGGAATAACTCGTCGAGTTATATCAGTAGAAGAGAGAAGAGACTAAGGAATTTTGAGTCTTGTGTTGATCAGGCGACACCCGGATTTGAACTGGGGAAAAAGGATTTGCAGTCCCCCGCCTTACCACTCGGCCATGCCGCCAAAACGATACAAAATAGATGAAAATATTCCCCCTTTTTATATTTGTATCTTGAATCCTTTTTTTCCTTAATACCTTTCTGAATTCCAAAAAAGTTGGAACCATTCTGAATTCCAAAAAAGTTGGAACCATTAACTATTGGCTGTGAATTCATGAACGATTCTTGGATTTGAATCTAAAATCGTGTTTCCTTAATGACATAAGAAAATAAAAATGGATAGATAGATATACATAACTTGATTCTTTTCAATCAAAAATACTTCTCAATTTCAATTATAATAGCAATTATGATTATATGTAAACCCTCTAAGAGAAATTATATATCTGGGTGGATCTTATCCATATATATGATGGCTATAGGGAATTAGCAGGACTTTATCGTGTGTCAATTTTTCATTGAATAGATGGAAGCTAAAATAGAAATTTGGATACAGCAAGACCTGCGTTGCTCCGAATAGAACTTCTATAAAGGAAGATATAGAGTATAGTTAATACATATAACCCTTCTTACACACTTCGGTTCTGTTCTATTCTACGAATTCCACTAAATACTAAAACTAGGTAAAAATCTCTTCCTTCTCTGCGAATCTTTTTTTGAACAACAGAATCCATGAAAAAAGGGGTTAAGTGCTAAAACACTCTATTCTTTAAAATGCTTATTCTGTCTTTATCTTAATCTTAGCGAACAGATCAAATCCTGAATACATTTCTTTTTCTGATATCCAGTGGGATTGGAATATGTAAGATCATAACATAATAAGGGTAGAAATTTGATCGCTTTTTTTATATTCTATAAATTATATAAGAAAATGTCATAAGTCTAAGTGGCATTTATCAAT